CCCTTCTCATTTTTCAAATTTTTATTGAAAAATAAATAAAGGGGGGGTAAAGTGAATTCTTCTCAATATACATACTAGGATTAGGACTATGATACAAGTAATTCCTGACATCTAGGCGAAAAGGAATAGCAAATCTAAAGATAGGCAAAAGGCTTCTCATAATTTTTTTGTTCTTTTTTACGAATTTGATAAAGCTAAATAGACAGATCTAAAAATTCATTTCGGATAATTGAACCTTCTCAAACTGTTTCTTTTTAAGAACCAAAAAGATTTGTGCCAAAACAACCGATCCTAAAAAGAACAAAAGGCCTTGGACACGTAATGGATCTTGAAGTACTATTTCCGCATCCCCCTGACCAAACCCACCCACATTAGGATTACTCGTTAATGGTTGGTCGAGTTTAATGGATTCGCCCTCTGAAACAAGAAGTTCTAGGCCTCGAGGGATAATATCAATCACTTCGCGTCCATTGGGTGCATCCACTATGGTTATTTCGTATCCCCCTTTTTCTTTTCGTAAAATTTTGCTTATTATCCCTCCTGCCGTAGCATTATAAACTGTATTGTTACTTTTGCTACCATCAGGATAAATCTGACCCCTTCCCCTGTTTCCACCTACGTATATAGGATATTTTAAGAAGTGAACATCTTTATTAGTAGCAGGGTCTGGAGCAAGAATAGGAAAGGTTATTTCACTATATTTTTGACCAGGAACAGGACCTATCACAAGAATATTTTTTTTATTGGGGCGATAATTCTGAAAAGACAGATTTCCTATCTTTTCTTTCATCTCGGGTGAAATACGATCGGGGGGGGCTAATTCAAACCCCTCCGGTAAAATAAGAACAGCTCCCACATTCAAAGCTCCTTTTTTACCATTAGCTAGAACTTGTTTTAGTTGCATATCATAAGGAATTTTAACAACTGCTTCAAATACCGTATCAGGAAGTACCGTTTGTGGAACCTCAATATCCACGGGCTTGTTAGCTAAATGGCAATTGGCACATACAATACGCCCAGTTGCCTCTCGTGGATTTTCATAATTCTGCTGGGCAAAAATCGGATATGCACTTGAAATGGATGCCCAAGTTATTATATATATCATGAGTGAGACAGATATGGAGCGAGTAATCTCTTCCCTTATCCAAGAAAAGGTATTTCTAGTTTGCATGGTCCAATCATTTATCCCGAAAATTTCTACAATAAAGTTAACTAGGTCGATAATATACTTCCCTAGCCACAATTCTGCTATTTACATTTACTTAAAAAAATCAAATTTTTTTGTTGAAATATACAAGGAATCCCTCGTGGGTAAAAAGAGTAAAGTAAATACGACTTTTATTTGGTTATGATGTATAAGGTACGAAAGATTAAAATTGGATTAGTGAATCTTTTTTTAGTCGTTTATTGCATGATAAATCACTACAAGTGACGGAGATACACGATTTAAATAACGAAAAATCCAATATTTAAAAATTGTATCAAGAATGACTGGAAAGGTAGAAACTAGACCAGATAAAATTTGCTCATAATGAGCAAACCCAAAATCTTTGTAAATATAACCAATCATTAGTTCCCAACCGTGAGGCGAATGGAATCCGATACATAAATCAGTTAATAAAAGAATCGAAAAAGCTTTAATTGTATCACTTAAATTATATAGGAATTCTTGAACCCAAGAATTCAGAATAAAAAGCTTTTCCTTACCCCAAAAGGAATAACCACTTAGAATAACGAAAGATATTAGATTTGTCGAGAAGTGCAAGATTGTATGGATACGATACTCATTGTGTATCTTGATGAATTGGATCGTTTCTTTGTGGATTCCTAGACGAAATTGTTGTAAATCGGTTTCTGGGTATTCCTTTATCATTTCATCGAGCTGTAATAGTTCCTCTAATTGTATGAATTTTTCTAGAACACTTTTTTCTTGAATATCATTCAAAAAAGTTTCGCATTGTCTAGTATTCCACCAATTTGTAATCCAAGTTTTCAAACTTTTATTACAGCAGAGAGAGATCAACCAGGGCAAAAAGACTATAGATGTAAAATAAAAAAAAGGAATGAATGCTTTCTTTTTTGCCATTTTGAATCTGTGAATTGTTAATGAACCTGCCTCATTTGTTGATTCTATTAGATCTAATATTTCTATCGAGCATGAGTTTCTATTCTAATTCGAATAGAATGTAGTGAGCCTACGAATCCATTTTCTCGTTTTCTGTTGATTCAATACTGAGTCTTTGCTTTGAATCTAGAAAGAATACAGAAATAGACTCAGAATACACTTCCAACTTGAATCAAGAAAAAATTGGGTTTCCAGGATGTTATTCCCCCTTTTTTCGATCAATACTAATTTCGAGACGAAGAAACTCCTTTTCTATCAAATATATCAAAAAAAACGAACATAAAAGAATAGATGAATATTCAATTGACAAAAAAAAGAAATAAATTCTTTCGTTTTTTCTTCCTACTGCCAAAGCATTTAGTCTTTTAAAATTAATTCATTTCAAAAAACTTCAATTGGGACACGCAAGAAGTAAGCCAATTCAGCAGCTTTTTGCTCAATTTCTCGTGTAGTAAAATTCTCATCAGTACGAATTAAAGGAATAGCCCCTTGACCTCGAATTTCCATATAAAGGACACGCCGAGCAGAAACACCCTCTTTAACTTCTATTCTGATGGACTGAATATCTTTCATAAAGAATCGTAAAAAGATGCGACGACTTTTTCCAGGAAATCCCCAACGAAAAATACGCACTATTCCTTCTTTTCGGTCGAAAAGATCATAACCACTACCCACATTCCACAAAATAGTGCACCACAAATAGCAACTAATAAAGAGACCTGCGATCCCATAGAAAGACATCACAATCCCTTGTGGAAAAAAAATGATTTGCTGAGACGGAAATAACGATATAACATTTCTACCAAGATAACTGGAAGTTCCAACCAATAAGAATCCTAATGAACCTAAAAATAGGATAAAGGCCCAGCAGAAATTACTTGTTTTTCGAGACCCCGTTATAAATTCTATCCATATAGATTCTGATCGCCAACTCATATATATTAGATCCAGTTATACAATTTTTTAGAATTGAGAAAATATGACTTTCCTTTTTTTGTTTTCAAAGTAACTCTCATCAACTATTTTGTTGTGAACCTTTACCTTAGGAGTAATTCATAGAATTGTTTATATCTAAAATAATAACATCTCCTTCCTTTATATGATCCCCTATAGTTATATACATACAAATAAATAGATTGACTGGAATTTCATACATGGGCCCGACGATGATCCATTTTTCAAAAGAGCGCAAATTTATTTACGTTTACACACGCATAAGAGCTTTTTTTATTTATGTTTGTAGGAATCTATGTGTTATACAATATTTTACCAAATGGGTCTTATCGAATCGAAGTTTTTAAAATAAAAAAGGAGTGATACGATTAGGTCTCAGCCGATCTAAAAAATCTTATTTTTTTGAATATGAAGAAATAAAGAAGCCATTGCAATTGCCGGAAAGACTAGGCCTACTAAAGGCACAAAAATAGAAGGTAAGTTATTGAAAGTTGTCATAAAATGGGTACCTCAATTTAATATTTGTACCTGTTATTGTTATATTCTGAATTCTAAAGATATCTTAGAATATCTTGTATTTTTATTATTTCTATTATATATATTATATAATTATACTAAGTATCTTTAAGTAAATATATATCTAATACTAATATACAACCTAATAGAAATATATAGAATAGAACCTAATAGAAATAGAATAAAAAAATAGGTACAAGAAACGCCAAACTAAATAAATGGACTTATTCATCTTTCAAAATAAAATAGATGTATCATAATCCCCTTGTTAGATTTATTATTCTTTTTGTCTTATAATAGTCATTAATAAAGAAAAAATTTTATTCCATTACAAATTTCTACAAAATTGATTAGAATCTGATCCAACAACAGGGAATTTTCGGGAAATGCAAAAAGATGGAAGACTCTCTATAGATCTGTATCTATCTCTATTTGAATTATCTATACATATGCAAGCAAGGGAGGAAAATGAACTTTTTTTATTTTTCTAGTCTAATTTGAACTTCCTCAAAACCAAAATTCACTTTTTATCTTGTTGATAGAGGTTTACTGAGTAGTAAACAAGAATATCGATAAAAAAAATGATTCGAAAGAAAAATGAATTTTTCGGGGTTTTCGTTTAATTCTGATAAACTAACCGTTCTATTTGATTTTATTTTTGTTCAAAGGAAAAAAAGCATGGAGCTGAAATAACTCGTTCAGAACACCTTTTAAAAGATTACGTGGTACAATTGCATCCAATAAGCCCTTACGTAATAAAGATTCAGCCGCTTGTGAACCTTCAGGCACGGCTTTTTTCAATGTTTGTTCAATTACTCTTTTACCCGCAAATGCAATATAGGCATAGGGTTCGGCAATAATGATATCCCCCAACATACCAAAACTAGCTGTCACTCCACCGGTAGTAGGAGATGTAAGAATTGATATATAGAATAACTTTTTACTTGATTGATAATCACATAAAACCGAGGAAATTTTAGCCATTTGCATCAAACTGAAACTTCCTTCTTGCATTCGTGCTCCTCCGGAAGAACACACTAAAATAAGAGGTAAACATTGATTGGTAGCATACTCGATCAAACGAGTTATTTTTTCGCCTACTACAGATCCCATACTACCCCCCATAAACTGAAAATCCATAACCCCAAGGGCTACCGGAATACCGTTTAGTTGACCTGTACCTGTTTGAACAGCGTCAGTCAATCCTGTAGTTTTTTGAGCAGAGTTAATACGCTTTTTATAAGGTTCCTCCTTCGAATGAAATTTAATGGGATCCGCAGAGACCATGTCTTCATCCATAGGATTCCAAGTACCCGGATCAATCGAAAGCTCGATTCTCTCTGAACTAGTTATTTTCAAATAATGTCCACATTCTTCACAAACATTCATTTCGGCTTTCTTATAC